TGCATCGCCGAGTTGATATACTAACTGATATAATTATCATATGGAGCGGGTAGCGGGAATCGAACCCGCATCGTTAGCTTGGAAGGCTAGGGGTTATAGTAGACGTCGATTCATACTTTTTTAACGCCGCTAATTCAAAACCGAACATGAAACTTTGGGGTCATTCGGCTCCTTTATGGAAGTTTGCTATATTCCCAGAGAGAAGCCGGGAGCAAAATAACAAAAGTCGACCCATAACATCTATGTCAGCTTTTTTTGTCTGAATGAATTCAAAACAATCCGCTTTCTAGATGATCCCTCTAGAAGAGTGGGATTATAACAATACCAATCTTTCTAGTTACTTCGTTCTCTATTTCTATTTGAAAGAATCCTTAGGAAAAGTTTTTTGTTTCCCCCGAGCTAAACTAAAAAAATAGAATACGTTGATGTCTCTAGTAAACTAGAGTGATCATTTAATAGCTATTTTGCTTCAATCTAACCTATAAAAAACCAAAATTGAAGATTTAGTTACGATTCGAACTAGACTTTTCTATCTTTATCCATGGATCCTTTACTTATACTTAAAAAATTGGAAGTATTGATCCAATTCAAAAAAAAAAACAAAATTATGTTTCGCAATTTCATAATCCAAATTGTCAATTTCGAATTGACTCTTGGATACAAATCACGAGAACGGATATTTTTCTCCGAATCTTTTATTTAAATTTGAGAGTGAAAGGATTAAAATTTAATCCTTTTAAGAAATAAAGTTTTTGATTGAAATATCAATTAAACTGAAGGACCCCTTAACTATTAAGGGGATTAATTGAACGAATCACACTTTTACCACTAAACTATACCCGCTACAATGCGATTATTGTATAAAAAGGGCCCTTTGTCGAACAAGAGAATCAGATGTAATCAAGATAGGACATAAATTTAAAATAATCATGAAATGAAAATTCGAAATTAGAACGTTGACGTCTTTGTCAGGAGTCCTCGTAAAGGAGGAGTTATTTCGTTTAAATAACTAAATTTAATAATTCAAAACAATTTCTTTTGTTGGACGAATTTTGACAGATATGGCTCGACAAAATAACTTTTATCCACACACCAAATACAAATTTTGATTCTTGATTCAATCAAAAGAATGGAAATAGTCCTTCTTTTTATTGTTCCTTTGAATACAATAACAAGGATTTCATTTTGTGGTTTTCAAATCAAATTCAAATAAATCATTTTTTTATGGTATGGTTCGCACCCTTTCTACGGTTCAGCGGTATGGGTCATTAGAACAAAAAAAGGCCCGGCTGGGTACTGACCAGGCCAGGCCGTGGAAGTGGAAATAAAAAAGGCCCCGTTGAACGAAATTAAAGAGATATTCTTTTCTTTATTTTTTTTTCTATTTTATCTCTTTCGAATACTTTCTTTATTTTAATTTTCGAAAAATGATAGAAATGGAATTGCTGATAAAAGTTATATCTATTTATATAATAGAATACAAAAGACAATAAAAAAAAGAAATTCTATAAGCTATATTTTCTATGAGCTATATAATCAATTTACTTTCTATATTCTCTTCTATATTCTCTAGAAGAGAATATAGAAAGTAAAGATAGAAAATCAAGTAAAGACGGGCTTTTTCAAGCATTATTTTTTGTGTAATGTAACATAGTCATTTTTTTTTTTTATTTTCAATTAGGAGAGATGGCTGAGTGGATTAAAGCGTCGGATTGCTAATCCGGTGTACGAGTTATTCGTACCGAGGGTTCGAATCCCTCTCTTTCCGTTTCGGGCGATGGCTTGGTATTTTTCAAATTTAACTTTAGCGAACACTTTTACTTTATTTTTAATAGTAACTGTAACTGGGAATCAAAAAATCCTAAGAACGTTTATACGAATAAAGTAAGCAACTCCTTCCTTTTTTATTCTTCGCGTCCGGGATTACGCCCTGGATCATTAGACAGGAATCCGAAGATGAAGAGCGAAACAAAGAATATCACTACGGTGTAAACAAAGAGTTTGAGAGTAAGCATTACACAATCTCCAAATCAGGTTTTTGGGGAAAAGGAAAAAGAGAATAGATTCTCTATTTTTATACTACATATCCAATTTTGACATCAAGAAATGAAGTTCTTTTTAGAATTTGATTCTCTAAATAGAAAATCGTTTTCATAAATTAAATTCACACAATTAGAATTCTACATTTTGGTTGGCTCTAATATAAGATGGTTTCAGTGAAAAAGGGTCATAATCAACAAATTGCAAATAGCAAATGGGGGATCAAAATGGATCGCGGTTCCCCAAGAATTTCATTGTTTGAATTGAGGCGGGGGTTCGTTCATATTGTAAGACTCATCTGCTCTTATTTATTAATTGTTAGAATTTTTTTTTTTTTTTTTCGAACTAGAATAAATCATGAATTTTTCTAGCACAATATTAAAGATCTTATCGAAAACTTACAGCAGCTTGCCAAACAAAGGCTAAGAGAAAAAATAGAACAGGTATTACTGGCATAACATCTACAATTGGATTCAAAAAAGCGTAGGCCTCGGGTAATTTAGCGAATAAAAAACTACTCGAATAAAGGGCAGAATTAAGACAGATATACATTAAACTAAAGATATTAAGCATAACAAACATTTTGTTCTTGGAGATAATTTTATTTTGATTGAGTTATTAATATCTTATTGATATAAGATAAAAATGAAGAAAAGAAAGTAAGGTAGACAAAAAAAACTTCTTGGAACCGACCCAATCAAAACAAAAATCCTTCTATTCTCGTGTGAGAATTGAAGAAATCATACTTTCATACAATATCTTAATTGAATTCTATGTAATGATCAATAAATTAAGTTGTATTTTACACCTACATGTGTCAAAATCCTAACACTAAAATCAGAATCGAATTTTGGGGCTTTGGACTGGAATTGACGAACAGCCAATACCACTGGTACTCTTTATTAGTACCAAATCGAAATTCAAATGGGGCGTCGCCAAGTGGTAAGGCAACGGGTTTTGGTCCCGGTATTCGGAGGTTCGAATCCTTCCGTCCCAGACCGGGCAGAATAAAAATTTTCAATTCCCGTTTGAGCAACCCTCTTAAGTATATATTGATAAAATATACGTGTACGTCTTTTTTTTTTTATTTATTTAGGATTCCCACAGAAAGAATTCGGGGTGGGAGTAGGTAAGAGTTAGTGAGCAATGAAAGATACCGATTTGAATATCGGTGTCGGTCCAAATTTCATTAACCAATAATCCCGCTCTATATGGAATGGAGGCTCTTTGATTCTAACCCAAATTTTGCGGTCTTGGTCTTTTTTAATGAATAATTGTAAATCTCTGGAATAACAATTGAGACGGGGGTTATTCATATAGTCTATTTACTTGAATTTTATACTATTTACTTTATTTTCTATTTTATTTATTTTATTTTGAATTTGGGGAAAGATTATTGAATCTGAAGCCCAAGCCAAAGAAACGACACATAATTTGAGGAAAGGCTTATATGCATGGATTGCTATCCTTCTATTTCAGAGATAACGTCCTTTTGCTTTTTAAGATTTGTGAGCCCTTATCTTCCTGTTAAATTAAATATTTAACATACAATATACATAATTACTTCCAACGAAAATAGTTCAGTCTAATCTGATAGATACGGAAATCGCCCATTTTTGTAATTCTGATTTTCTCTTTCATTTCAGGATTCCGGATGAACGACTAACAACCTAAATATTCCCTTCATATACAAGGAAAAAAGTCTGTGTATCGACCGAAGCAATGACTATTCATGATTCCATACTGGAATCAATTACATACCGGTTCCAAACTAGAGAAATGTTATGGTAAAACTTCGTTTGAAACGATGTGGTAGAAAGCAACGTGCGACTTGAAGGACATGATCCGCTGTGGATTTGTTTTTTACATCCACCGTTTTCGATTTTATATGAATGGGCTCTTGGCTCGACATTTTTTCTTCTGTTCTATTAGAATCCTCAAGTTTTTTTGGGGGGGTAATGGAACTAGTACAGGATGGAGCTCGAGTATAAAGTATTTATTCCTTTCTCAGGGGCAAGGATCTAGGGTTAATACCAATCAATAAGTTGGAAAAAACTTCGTAAGTAAATTTTCGATATAGAAATCGAAAGGATCTGATTCGAGCAATTTTGAAATCCAAAAGCAAGGGGAAAATTTGTTGGAATTGGGAAAACTTTTTCTACCAAAAGTGTATCCTGTAGGAATCAATTGTTCGTATGATTCTTTGATAAAAAGAAATCAAAAGGGGGTGTGTTGCTGCCATTTTTTAAAATAAAAAACGTTAAAGATCACCGAAGTAATGTCTAAACCTAATGATTCAAAGCAAAGATAAAGGATCCTGGAACAAGGAAATACCATTTTTCAATTGTCTCAACAATTCAATCCAATCAAAAAATAGATTCGATTCGAAACGAGACAAACAAAAAAGGGGCTTGAGACCGCTCAAAAAAGGAAATGCCTAAGGATTTTCGGCTGGGCGTTGAAACTTATCTAACTTGAGTTATGAGAGTACGAATTCTTTTTTTGTTTCTTTTGAAAATGACAAAGAAACAAAAAAAGAATAACTTAAATCTCTAATTGATTTGATTATTTTATAGATCTATTTGACATTCTAATTCTATACATAGACATAACTATCACTTCGAACCATTTTGTTTTCTCGAGCCGTACGAGGAGAAAACTTCTTATACGTTTCTAGGGGGGGTACTGTTCATCTATATCTATCCCAATGAGCCGTTTATCGAATCGTTGCAATTGATGGTCGATCCCGAAGAGAAGGAAGAGATCTTCGGAAAGTGGGTTTTTATGATCCGATAAATAATCAAACCCATTTAAATGTTCCTGCTATTCTATATTTCCTTGCCAAGGGCGCTCAACCTACAGGAACCGTTCATGATATTTCACAGAAAGCGGGGGTTTTTACAGAAGTTAGTCTTAATCAAACGAAATTCTATTAAGGAATAGAACAAAAAAGAGGGTGTGGATGCGCTTTATCTAGTTTTGTATAATTTTTTCTTTACTATCCCCCCTTTTGTTCTATTCAGACCTATTTCTTTTCGGTTTTTTTTTGAAGTCTTTCTCTAAAAAAGTATTCTTAAAGTTTTTTATTTATCTAATTCTTTAGATATTATTTATTAATTTCCATATTTATTATATCTATTTATTAATATATAATTTGATTTGTTATTTGGATTTGAATTCAATTTAATAAATAACCAATTAACTCTTTTTGTTTTTGTTATTGTATGTTTTTAGTATTTTCTCAATCTTGCTATTCAATATTCAATGTCATATTGACAATATTGTAGTGAACAAATATAATTTGATCATGGAGAAATGGACCCATTTATCTCCGTTCCATAGGTTTTGGTTGTCTTTTTTTTATGTTCAAAATCGATTAGAAATTTTTTTGATTCGAGTTCTTGCTAATTTCATTTTTTGATTCCGTTTTGAAATTCAATTTTTTTTTTATTTATTTTTATTCCGATTCTATCTACCCATTCGAATTATTTGGGTTGCTAACTCAACGGTAGAGTACTCGGCTTTTAAGTACGGCTAGCATCTTTTACACATTTCTATGAAGCAAAGAATTCGTCCAAATCTTCGGGAGAGTTTGTAAGACTGCGACTGATCCTGAAAGGAATGAATGGAAAAAACAGCATGTCGTATCAATGGATAATTTTGAGAATATTTTATTCTTGTTCAATCGCTATAAAACCAAGTTTGAATTCTTGGCGCGGAACAAAATAAATATAATTATATAATTATTAAGAGTTGGGTCGAGTGAATAAATGGATAGAGCCCTAGGGTTCCAATTATAGGGAAACAAAAAGTAACGAGCTTCGGTTCTTAATTTGAATGATTATCCGATCTAATTAAACGTTAAAAAGATATTAGTTCCTAACGCGGGGAAAGGTTTTCCCATGAGGGGATTATCGATTTATTTAATGAGTCCTAAGTATTAGCGGGTCCCTATTATGGGTTGTAACTGAATGTGTAGAAGAAGCAGTATATTGATAAATATAGTTGTTTTTTTCCAAAATCAAAAGAGCGATTGGAGTGAAAAAATAAAGGGTTTCTAACCACTTAGTTATACTATAACTATAACAAACATAAACCAATTAAATTAACTCAAAATGAGAGGATAGAGAATCCGGTGATGAGTCTACCCATTTTCAAGGTATCCACTTTTTTACTACAATACTTTGTTTTCACCGTATCGCACTATGTATCGTTTGATCGCTCACTAAATCCCGTACCTTTGTTTTTAATCGAATTTCAAATGGAGGAATTTCAAGTATATTTAGAACTAGATAGATCTCAACAACACGACTTCCTATACCCACTTCTTTTTCGGGAGTATATTTATGTACTTGCTCATGATCATGGTTTAAATAGCTCGATGATGTCATTGGAAGGTGGGTTTTATGACAATAAATCTAGTTCACTAAGTGTGAAACGGTTAATTACTAGAATGTATCAACGGATTAATTTGAGTATTGCTGCTAATGATTCGAATCAAAATCCGATTTTTGGGCACAACAATAAGTTATATTCTCAAATTATATCAGAGGTATTTGCTGCTGTGGTGGAAATTCCATTTTCCCTACGGTTGGTGGCTTTTTTAGAAGGGAAAGAAATTGAAAAATCGCCTAATTTCCAATCAATTCATTCAATATTTCCTTTTTTCGAGGATAAATTGTCCCATTTAAATTATGTGTTAGATGTACGAATACCCTACCCCATTTGTCCCGAAATCTTGGTTCAAACCCTTCGCGAATGGGTAAAGGATGCCTCTTCTTTACATTTATTACGGTTCTTTCTCCACGAGTATTTTAATTCGAACAGTCTTATTACTCCAAAGAACTCTATTTCTGTTTTTTTAAAAAGTAATCCAAGATTGTTATTGTTTCTATATAATTCTCATGTATATGAATATGAATCCATCCTCTTTTTTCTCTGTAACCAATCGTCTCATTTACAATCAACATCCTTTCAAGTCCTTGTTGAGCGAACGTATTTCTATGGAAAAGTCGAACATCTTGTCGAAGTCTTTGCTAAAGATTTTCAGGACATCTTAGGGTTGGTCAAGGATCCTTTCATGCATTATGTTAGATATCAAGGAAAATCCATTTTGGCTTCAAAGGATACGCCTCTTCTGATGAATAAATGGAAATATTACCTTGTCGGTTTATGGCAATGGCATTTTCACGCGTCTTCTCAACCAGGAAGGGTTCAGCTAAACCACTTATACTTAGGCAAGTACGCTATTAACTTTCTGGGCTATCTTTCCGGTGTGCGACTAAATTCTTTGTTGGTACGGAGTCAAATGCTAGAAAATTCATTTCTAATAGATAATTCTATGAAGAAGGTCGATACGACCGTTCCAATTATTCATCTGATTGGATCATTGACTAAGGCGCGGTTTTGTAACGCATTAGGGCATCCTATCAGTAAGTCGACTTGGTCCGATTTCTCTGA